GGATTGGATTGGTGACTTACCCATTCAGTGACTTTGGCACTGGACGTTCCAAAAACGGGTACTATCGGATCGGGTGAATTAGAGAATAGACAGAGGTCCGTTGGCATTTCAGCCTTTCTTCTCCTTTCAGGGCCTATCCGAAAGAGAATCCAGTACCTCTTGGTCCTGAATATCAGAATAGGACGAACGAACCGGCCTCCGCGGATATCTTTGCTTCGGAACAAAACCCTGCAATCAAATAGATTGTCCCAAGGGCGCCATATTCTAGGAGCCCAAGTTATGCTATTGAAAATTCGTTCCTCTAGCAGTTCCGGTTTGACCATTCCGTTCCCTTTTTCAAACTCCACTTCTTTTCATATAGCAATCCCTGATCAAAGAGAGAACAATATCCATTTCAAAACATTTCTAACGGATTCCTTGGTTCGGACCGACGAAGTAATGGCACTCGATTATTATCAACCTGACTGCAATCTTTTTCTGTCGGTAAGGATTGCACCAGAGCACCTTCTACTTCTAATAGGCCATGAACTATAGATAGAGAAGAATCATTCTGAGCGAGTCCATAAGAAGCGACCCACTTTTTTTCATCGGTTCCGGGGGAAGACCAAAGATCTTGCGCGACCGGTCCGCCATAAAAACTCAAAAGAGAAAGAAGTCTCGTTAATCTCTTCATGCTCGTTCCAAGTTCGAAGTACCCTTTGGCCAAAGAAAAACCCGCTTCCTGACACGATTGCCTCTTTATCTTTATATAGATAGATTCTATGGGGTTATTACTTAGAAGTCTATTTTGTACAAGAGCCCCTCCTATCTGATAGAAAAGGGTCCCATGATCCCGAGCCGGTCTTACCTTGGCTCGCAAACCCCAAGTTTGTCTATGAAGAGCCAATCTAATTGTATTAGTTTCTATAATGGATTTCTTATGTGGAATACTAATGGATAGGGCCTCGTTGCTAAGTGCTACAAGATCTAGTGCACTGGAACTCGTGGTTATGGACCCGAATCCTTTAGTATGGAACATTGTCTTTTCCAAGTAAAAACCCCTAGTATATGAAAGAATGAAAAGGTGCTTTCGTTCTTGTGGAATAAGAAGCCCTCGTACCTTAATGAAAGGAAAATAGGAATTTTTCGTTAGGTATTTGACCAAATAGGATCGTCCAGTTCCTATAGAACCTATCACTAAAATACCCGATAGGGCTAAGCGGAACGAAAAGGGTTTTCCATGAGATGGTAAATGAAAACGATTAGCCCCACACGAGGTTTGGGAATAAGTGATTGTCTGATAATGAGCAAGGAATATACGTCTTTCTGCTAAAGAGGATCTATTAAACTCATAATTCATTAGATCCTTGTTATCAATGTCAACTAGGTATCATAAGTAAATGGATCCCGGTTGTTCAATCCTTTGATAACCAAGGTCATTCTTTGCTAAAGAGAAATGATCACTATGAGTCAGACTCAATAGAATTGGATCCATTCCAAATAGCGAGAATTAGGATTCTTGATCCCTCTCAATCTCTCTTTCAATTCGAGGATCCAGAGAGGTGTTTTCATAGTCATCTCCGAATATTTGCCATCTCCGAATATTTTCGATTTCATTTTTCTATGATATGTCTTTCTATATGAAAATTGGTTATTTACGATGTACGATGATCCCTGTTAAGCATCCATGGCTGAATGGTTAAAGCGCCCAACTCATAATTGGTAAATTTGCGGGTTCAATTCCTGCTGGATGCACGCGAACGGGAACGTTCCATAAGTCTATTGGAACTGGCTCTCTATCCATGGAATCTCATCCATCATCCATACATAACGAATTGGTATGGTATATTCATACCATAACATAAGAACAATAAGAACTCGAATTCTTATCGATACTGGAACTCAGAGCATAGGAGGGAAAGTCGATTTATGGATGGAATCAAATACGCAGTATTTACAGAAAAAAGTCTTCGTTTATTGGGAAAGAATCAATATACTTTTAATGTCGAATCGGGATTCACTAAGACAGAAATAAAGCATTGGGTCGAACTCTTCTTTGGTGTTAAGGTAGTAGCTGTGAATAGCCATCGACTACCCGGAAAGGGTAGAAGAATGGGACCTATTCTGGGACATACAATGCATTACAGACGTATGATCATTACCCTTCAACCGGGTTATTCTATTCCACTTCTAGATAGAGAAAAAAACTAAAGGAGAATACTTAATAATACGGCGAAACATTTATACAAAACACCTATCCCGAGCACACGCAAGGGAACCGTAGACAGGCAAGTGAAATCCAATCCACGAAATAATTTGATCCATGGACGGCACCGTTGTGGTAAAGGTCGTAATTCCAGAGGAATCATTACCGCAAGGCATAGAGGGGGAGGTCATAAGCGCCTATACCGTAAAATCGATTTTCGACGGAATCAAAAAGACATATCTGGTAGAATCGTAACCATAGAATACGACCCTAATCGAAATGCATACATTTGTCTCATACACTATGGGGATGGTGAGAAGAGATATATTTTACATCCCAGAGGGGCTATAATTGGAGATACTATTGTTTCTGGTACAAAAGTTCCTATATCAATGGGAAATGCCCTACCTTTGAGTGCGGTTTGAACTATTGATTTACGTAATTGGAAGTAACCAATTAGGTTTACGACGAAACCTAGAAATCGATCACTGATCCAATTTGACTACCTCTACGGGATAGACCTCAACAGAAAACTGTTGAGTAACGGCAGCAAGTGATTGAGTTCAGTAGTTCCTCATAGAAAATTATTGACTCTAGAGATATGGTAATATGGAGAAGACAAAATTGTTTGAAGCACGCACAGAACCGGAAGCGCCCCTTGTTTCAAAGAGAGGAGGACGGGTTATTCACATTTAATTTGATGGTCAGAGGCGAATTGAAAGCTAAGCAGTGGTAATTAAGACCCCCCGGGGAAAATAGGGATGTCTCCTACGTTACCCATAATATGTGGAAGTATCGACGTAATTTCATAGAGTCATTCGATCTGAATGCTACATGAAGAACATAAGCCAGATGACGGAACGCGGAGACCTAGGATGTAGAAGATCATAACATGAGCGATTCGGCAGATTTGGATTCCTTTCCTATATATCCACTCATGTGGTACTTCATCATACGATTCATATAAGATCCATCTGTCTAGAGATCGTCATATACATCTAGAAAGCTGTATGCTTTGGAAGAAGCTTGTACAGTTTGGGAAGGGGTTTTTTGAGAGAAAAGAAGAATCTACTTCAACCGATATGCCCTTAGGCACGGCCATACATAACATAGAAATCACACGTGGAAGGGGTGGGCAATTAGCTAGAGCAGCAGGTGCTGTAGCGAAACTGATTGCAAAAGAGGGTAAATCGGCCACTTTAAGATTACCATCTGGGGAGGTCCGTTTGGTATCCCAAAATTGCTTAGCAACAGTCGGACAAGTGGGTAATGTTGGGGTGAACCAAAAAAGTTTGGGTAGAGCCGGATCTAAGTGTTGGCTAGGTAAACGCCCCGTAGTAAGAGGGGTAGTTATGAACCCTGTGGACCACCCCCATGGGGGCGGTGAAGGGAAAGCCCCCATTGGTAGAAAAAAACCCACAACCCCTTGGGGTTATCCTGCGCTTGGAAGAAGAACTAGGAAAAGGAAAAAATATAGTGATAGTTTTATACTTCGTCGCCGTAAGTAAATACGTAACTAGGAATATGGAAAATTGCATTTTTGGAATTTGCAATAATGCGATGGGCGAACGACGGGAATTGAACCCGCGCATGGTGGATTCACAATCCACTGCCTTGATCCACTTGGCTACATCCGCCCCTTATCCAGCTAAAGGATTTTTCTCTTTTTTCCATTCATCATTATTCTATTTATTCTGACCTCCATACTTCGATCGAGATATTGGACATAGAATGCCACTCTTTAAAATGGAAAAAAGGAGTAATCAGCTGTGACACGAAAAAAAACGAATCCTTTTGTAGCTCATCATTTATTGGCAAAAATCGAAAAGGTCAATATGAAGGAGGAGAAAGAAACAATAGTAACGTGGTCCCGGGCATCTAGCATTCTACCCGCAATGGTTGGCCATACAATCGCGATTCATAATGGAAAGGAACATATACCTATTTACATAACAAATCCTATGGTAGGTCGCAAATTGGGGGAATTCGTGCCTACTCGGCATTTCACGAGTTATGAAAGTGCAAGAAAAGATACTAAATCTCGTCGTTAACTGAATTCAGAATAGAAAGATTCAAAATAAAAAAAAAACAAAGGTAGGCGGGGAATAACCCGGGGAATAACCTTATTTATGACAAGTTTCAAACTGGTAAAGTATACCCCTAGGATAAAGAAGAAGAAGAGTGGGCTAAGGAAACTCGCAAGGAAAGTTCCAACCGATCGTCTACTTAAGTTCGAACGGGTTTTCAAAGCACAAAAACGCATCCATATGTCTGTTTTCAAAGCACAAAGAGTTCTTGATGAGATTCGCTGGCGTTACTACGAGGAAACTGTTATGATACTGAACCTCATGCCTTATCGAGCATCTTATCCCATCCTAAAGTTGGTTTATTCGGCAGCAGCAAATGCTACTCATTATAGGGATTTCGACAAAGCGAATTTATTCATCACTAAAGCCGAAGTCAGTAGGAGTACTATCATGAAAAAATTAAGACCTCGAGCTCGAGGACGTAGTTGTCCCATAAAAAAAACCATGTGTCATATAACAATTGTACTAAATATAGTAAAGAAATCTAAATAATCTTTAGATCCATCTTAGATTTCGATTCCCAGTAAAAAAAAAATAGAATAGAAAAATATGGGACAAAAAATAAATCCACTCGGTTTCAGACTTGGTACAACCCAAAATCACCATTCCTTTTGGTTCGCACAACCAAAAAATTATTCTGAAGGTCTACAGGAAGATAAAAAAATACGGAATTGTATCAAGAACTATATACAAAAGAATAGGAAAAAAGGCTCGAATAGAAAAATAGAATCAGACTCAAGTTCCGAAGTAATTACACATAATAGAAAAATGGACTCAGGCTCAAGTTCTGAAGTAATTACACGTATAGAAATTCAAAAAGAAATCGATACGATCCACGTCATAATCCATATTGGATTCCCCAACTTATTAAAGAAAAAAGGAGCAATCGAAGAATTAGAGAAAGATCTACAAAAGGAAGTTAATTCTGTAAACCAGAGACTTAATATTGCTATTGAAAAAGTTAAAGAACCTTATAGACAACCTAACATTCTTGCAGAATATATAGCTTTCCAATTAAAAAATAGAGTTTCATTCCGAAAGGCAATGAAAAAAGCCATTGAATTAACTAAAAAAGCAGATATAAGGGGGGTAAAAGTAAAAATTGCAGGTCGTCTCGCAGGGAAAGAAATTGCACGTGCCGAATGCATCAAAAAGGGTAGACTTCCCCTCCAAACAATTCGCGCTAAAATTGATTATTGCTGCTATCCAATTCGAACTATCTATGGAGTATTAGGTGTAAAAATTTGGATATTCGTAGACGAAGAATAACTAGCCTTGTCTTCCCATTCTGTTCAGTGATAGAATAAAAAATGACAAGAGCCTTATTTTTCCTGAAATCCCTGAAAAAAAAAGAAGCAATTCTACCTCTTTCTATAAGATTTAATGAAAATTGATAAATCTTTTAATATAATTGCTATGCTTAGTGTGTGACTCGTTAGTTTTTTCTTTAGAGTCAAAAATGGAGATTCAAAAAAAATTGACTGAACCCTACTATAAATAGAAAAAGAAAAAACTTAGTAATTATAGAAAATTAACTAATAACCAACCTATTGCTTCGTATTGTCGAGATCCTAACTAAGAAACAGTCACTATATGAATAAATACATCTATCATAAATGAGTAGATCTATCATATAGTTGTAGCAACTGCAATTTTTTCTCTAAAAAAGAAAACGGATTCTAGGTTGTGAAGCAAAACTAAAGGGATGTGGATAAAAGGAGGGATGATAGAAAGAAGGAAGAAGAATAAGAAAGATATAGGATTCCAATATGTATGGTCTATGAGTTACATCATAAAAGGCAATGTGATAAAGCATCAATATAATAAAAATAACAGAGAATTCGAAATCGTAACTTGAAACAAAAAATAGAAATTTTAAGCAATAATAAAATAAAGAGCGGCCCGGGTTAATAAAACTGAGAAAATTGACTCGGAAAGAAATTTTTGGAAAGCTCCATTGTGGGATTCAGACCTAACCATTAAAGGAGAAGTAGTGGGAACGACAGAACCTATGACTGCATAGGATTTTATTGAAAAGAATCCTAAGACTTCATTGGGTGGGATGGCGGAACAAACCAAAAAAATTGCCTTATTTGGTAAGGTTATAAATTAACAAATAAGACAGGAAAGAGTAAATATTCGCCCGCGAAATCTTTATTGAATTAGAATACTTTCCCGCGATTCAATAAGAGTCGAAATAAGGAGATTTTTTTTTAAGAAAGATTACATTATCTATAAATATAGAATATAGATAAATAGACACACACATCTAGATATATTCTAGATCTTCTTTCTTGACTATATATTTTTCTATTTTAACAAATTCAATATTCAATATTAAAAAAACCCTAACTTTTTCTATTATCTATTAATGTGCATCTATCCATAATATTCCAAAATATTATGGAATTAGAGAAATTTGCACGCTTTCTCATTTCATTCGCGAGGAGCTGGATGAGAAGAAACTCTCATGTCCAGTTTTGCAGTAGAGATGGAACTAAGAAAGAACCATCGACTATAACCCCAAAAGAACCAGATTTCGTAAACAACATAGAGGAAGAATGAAGGGAAAATCCTGCCGAGGCAATCGTATTTGTTTTGGTAGATATGCTCTGCAAGCACTTGAACCCGCTTGGATCACGTCGAGACAGATAGAAGCAGGACGAAGAGCAATGACACGATATGCACGTCGTGGTGGAAAAATATGGGTACGTATATTTCCCGACAAACCGGTTACACTAAGACCCACGGAAACACGTATGGGCTCAGGAAAGGGATCCCCCGAATATTGGGTAGCCGTTGTTAAACCAGGTCGAATACTTTATGAAATGGGCGGAGTATCTGAAACTGTAGCTAGAGCAGCTATCTCCATAGCTGCCAGTAAAATGCCCATACGAAGTCAATTTCTTCGATTAGAGATATAGCATCCCAAAAAAGGAGTATTGAAGATAAAAAAAACCAGGTTTTTTTCTGGAAAGACAATATTTCTTTCATCCTTTTGCATAGAAATAACAAATTGAAATCAAAATAATATGATTCAACCTCAGACCCTTTTAAATGTAGCAGATAACAGTGGAGCTCGAAAATTGATGTGTATTCGAGTCATAGGAGCTGCTAGTAATCAGCGATATGCTCGTATTGGTGATGTTATTGTTGCTGTAATCAAAGACGCAGTGCCCCAAATGCCTCTAGAAAGATCCGAAGTAATTCGAGCTGTAATTGTACGTACATGTAAAGAGTTCAAATGCGAAGACGGTATAATAATACGCTATGATGACAATGCAGCGGTTATCATTGATCAAAAAGGAAATCCAAAAGGAACTCGAGTTTTTGGCGCGATCGCCGAGGAATTGAGAGAATTGAATTTTACTAAAATAGTTTCATTAGCTCCTGAAGTATTATAAATACTAGTAGGCGAGATATAGATCAAAGAAAAAATTAGTAGATTATGTCTCACGTATATGCTTTAAAATCCAAAAGTAAAAGAAAAAAAAAGAAAACATGTTGATTATAGAAAAATTAGGAGGAACCTAGAATTAGAGTCTTATGGGCAAGGACACTATTGCTGATTTACTAACCTCTATAAGAAACGCGGACATGAATAAAAAAGGAACAGTTCGAGTAGTATCTACAAATATTACCGAAAACATTGTTAAAATACTTCTACGAGAGGGTTTTATTGAAAGTGTTCGGAAACATCAGGAAAGTAACAGATATTTCTTGGTTTCAACTTTGCGACATCAAAAGAGAAAGACTAGAAAAGGAATATATAGAACTAGAACCTTTTTAAAGCGTATCAGCCGACCCGGCTTACGAATTTATGCCAACTATCAAGGAATTCCTAAAGTTTTGGGCGGAATGGGAATTGCTATTCTTTCTACTTCTCGAGGTATAATGACAGATCGAGAAGCTCGACTAAACAGAATTGGGGGAGAAGTCTTATGTTATATATGGTAATCGCCCCTCCTATAGTACTCGAATTCTATCTCGAACTTCCTATTTTTCAAATAAAAATACAACGTTTTTTTTTATTTAAAAATCAAAATAGAAAAATAGGAGAAAAAAAATATGACAGAAAAAAAAAATAGCAGAGAAAAAAAAAACCCGAGAGAAGCAAAAGTCACTTTCGAAGGTTTAGTTACGGAAGCCCTACCCAACGGAATGTTCCGCGTTCGCCTAGAGAATGACACCATCATCCTGGGCTATATTTCAGGAAAGATCCGGTCTAGTTCTATACGAATACTGATGGGGGATAGGGTCAAAATTGAAGTAAGTCGTTATGATTCAAGCAAAGGACGTATAATTTATAGACTTCCCCATAAGGATTCGAAGCGTACCGAAGACTCGAAGGATACCGAAGATTTGAAGGATACCAAAGATTCAAAGGATTAGGTTTTTCTTTTTTCTAGGGTAATAAATTCAAAGTTCCAAAATTCAAGCGAAGAGACTTATTTTTTCCCAAAGATTAGATTCATAGTTTAAGAAAGGAATAAGGAAATATGAAAATAAGAGCTTCCGTTCGTAAAATTTGTACAAAATGTCGACTGATTCGTAGGCGTGGACGAATTAGAGTCATTTGTTCCAATCCGAAGCATAAACAAAGGCAGGGGTAATCTTTCGAAAAAGAACTTTACTTTCTAAAAAGTAAAAAAAGTACCCGCGGAAACGTCCAAATTCCAAATAAAATAATTAATAATTAAAGTAAAGGATATATTTTACCCTGAAACGGATATCTTTGTATCTTTTTTTCTTTTTGTTATTTCTAACTCATATTTATGAGATAATAAAATATGACAAAAGCTATACCAAAAATTGGTTCACGTAGGAGAGTGCGTATTGGTTTGCGTAGGAATGCGCGTTTTAGTTTACGGAAAAGTGCACGTAGAATAACAAAAGGAGTTATTCATGTTCAAGCTAGTTTCAACAATACCATTATAACTGTTACAGACCCGCAAGGTCGGGTGGTTTTCTGGTCCTCCGCGGGTACTTGTGGATTCAAAAGCTCAAGAAAAGCATCACCCTATGCTGGTCAAAGAACAGCAGTAGATGCTATTCGTACAGTGGGTTTGCAACGAGCAGAAGTTATGGTAAAGGGTGCTGGTAGTGGAAGAGATGCCGCATTACGAGCCATTGCTAAAAGTGGTGTACGATTAAGTTGTATACGCGATGTAACACCTATGCCGCATAATGGATGTCGACCTCCTAAAAAAAGACGTCTGTAAAAGAATTAAAACGCTTTCAAGAGAAATAAACGATTCAATGATCAAATAATAATACTAGTCTATTATGGTTCGAGAGGAGGTAGCAGGATCCACTCAAACACTACAGTGGAAGTGTGTTGAATCAAGAGTAGATAGTAAGCGTCTTTATTATGGTCGTTTCATTTTGTCCCCGCTTAGAAAAGGTCAAGCGGATACCGTCGGTATTGCCTTGCGAAGAGCTTTACTTGGAGAAATAGAAGGAACATGTATCACACGTGCAAAATTTGGGAGCGTGCCACACGAATATTCTACAATAGCTGGTATTGAAGAATCCGTACAAGAAATTTTACTAAATTTGAAAGAAATTGTATTGAGAAGTAATCTCTATGGAGTTAGAGACGCATCAATTTGCGTCAAAGGTCCTAGATACATAACTGCTCAAGATATCATCTTACCACCTTCCGTAGAGATCGTTGATACGGCACAACCTATAGCTAACTTGACAGAGCCCATTGATTTCTGTATTGAGTTACAGATCAAGAGAGATCGCGGATATCACACGGAACTCAGAAAGAACTCTCAAGATGGAAGTTATCCCATAGATGCTGTATCCATGCCTGTTCGAAATGTGAATTATAGTATTTTTTCTTGTGGGAATGGAAATGAAAAACACGAGATACTTTTTCTAGAAATATGGACGAATGGAAGTTTAACCCCTAAGGAAGCGCTTTATGAGGCTTCTCGTAATTTGATTGATTTATTTCTTCCTTTTCTACACGCGGAGGAAGAGGGCACTAGTTTCGAAGAAAATAAAAACAGGTTTACTCCACCCCTTTTAACCTTTCAAAAAAGATTAACTAATCTAAAGAAAAACAAAAAAGGAATTCCATTGAATTGTATTTTTATTGATCAATTAGAATTGCCTTCTAGAACGTATAATTGTCTCAAAAGGGCCAATATACATACACTATTGGACCTTTTGAGTAAGACTGAAGAAGATCTTATGAGAATTGACAGTTTTCGTATGGAAGATGGAAAACAGATATGGGACACTCTAGAGAAGCATCTCCCAATCGATTTACCTAAGAATAAGTTCTCGTTTTAAATCCATTGCAATTTTTTCCTCTTCTTCTTTTTCGAGTTAGAATAAAAAGAAAAAAGAAAACAATTTTGCATCTTTGGCACAATCTATATTTTCGCGAAATGGATCATAATAAAATGGATTTTAGGTATCTAGGGAAGATTCACTTGGAAGTAACTATTTCCTAGATACCTATGCACGGTACTTCACGGTTGAATGAATCAACCTGAAAAATCCCTAAAAAAGACCTAAAGTTAAGGATTTTTCAATGGGTAATGTTGCTCCAATACCTAACCAAAGAGCTACTGCAGTACCGATTAAAAAAACGGTCGTAGCTACTGGGCGACGAAATGGATTTTGGAATTTATTGACATTCTCTAGAAAGGGTACTGTCAATAAGCCCGTTGGCACAGAAACCATTAAGAGAACGCCCAATAACTTATTGGGTACTGTACGGAGTATTTGAAAGACGGGAAAGAAGTACCACTCGGGTAATATTTCCAGAGGAGTTGCAAACGGATCCGCCGGTTCACCAATCATTGACGGCTCGAGAACCGCTAAACCTACATTACATGCAATAGTACCTAGAATTACTACTGGAAAAATATATAAAAGATCGTTGGGCCAGGCGGGTTCCCCGTAATAATTATGTCCCATCCCTTTAGCTAATTTTGCTCTTAATACAGGATCATTTAAGTCAGGTTTCTTTGTTATTGGGATAGGTGAATTCTTTAGGATCCATCCCCCAAAGGAACCGGACATGAGAATTTTTCATCATCCGGCTCGAGCAAGAATGAAAGAAAAAAGACCGTGGAAGATCCATAATAGAATAAGGTATATAATGACTCAATGACTCTAGGTAAGAAAAGCTTTATCAGATTCTCTTTTCCGAAGTTGCACCTACAACTACTTATTTTATTGAAAAGAATCTTATTCTTATGGGTAAATGCTCAATATCCAAGTTGGCTTGCAAATTTGATCATGATCAATTGCTTTGTGGATTGTCTCATGTCTCTTGATTAGTTGGTGTTTATCCCCTCAATATCGCAAGTTTCTTACGTCCAAACAAAGTATTTACTTGTTACTAATAAAAAATCAAAAAGTCTAGCCTACGTTCTTCTTTAGATACCTTCTTTTACTCCGATAGTATTGCGGATCGCAATCGATGCAAAGAAAATGAATGCATTTCCATACTATAATAAAAAAAGTAAGTGTAATAAATAGAGAATTGGATCATGTCACATGACTTATTCTATTTCTACTCTATGGGATCTTACGGAGCCTGTTCATGGATGACATGGTTGGGGTATGATCATAGAAAATATTCTCCTCAAGTGAACCAGCCTATCCTTCCTAGATAGGGGACTTACGTGTTGATTGGATGCGGAGACACCTTTGGTTGTGAATTCTAATGTGGCAGATCCAATTCTTTATCTGCATGGCCAAATCAATAATTCAAGTCACACACTCCCATAATCCGCCTTATTTTCTTTCATAAAATGAACTTCAACTATTTGTATCAAAATACTTCGGAGTTGAAGAAAAGTATCCAAATGACATGTCTTATTTTACAATAACCCATGTTTGTAGCAATGAAATACCACAACCTACCCGATATGATATATGAAAATTAGAATTATCTTTCTCTATGATATGGCTTCCCTATAAAGGACCCGAAATACCTTGCTTACGTATCATTGGAAAGTGCATTAACATAAATACGGCAGTAAGCAGAGGCAGTACAAAGGTATGTAAACTATAAAAACGAGTCAAAGTGGATTGGCCCACACTAGCACTTCCACGTAATAACTCCACTAAAGGCGATCCTATTACCGGAATCGCTTCAGGTACACCTGTCACAATTTTGACTGCCCAATAACCAATTTGATCCCAAGGCAAAGAATAACCAGTTACACCAAACGATGCAGTCAATACACCCAAAACCACACCTGTCACCCAAGTTAATTCGCGGGGTTTTTTAAATCCACCTGTGAGATACACACGAAATACGTGCAGGATCATCATTAGAACCATCATACTTGCTGACCATCGATGAACTGATCGGATTAACCAACCAAAGTTGGCCTCGGTCATTATGTATTGAACCGAGGAAAAAGCCTCTGTAACGGTTGGGCGGTAGTAAAAAGTCATAGCAAAACCGGTAGCGACTTGTACTAGAAAACAAGTAAGTGTAATTCCCCCTAAACAATAAAATATGTTGACATGAGGAGGAACATATTTACTAGTTATATCATCCGCAATTGCCTGAATCTCAAGACGTTCCTCAAACCAATCATATACTTTATTGAGATAGGTAACTAACCCGAGTCCCCCTCCGAGAACCGTATATGAAAATTTCATCTCGTACGGCTCAAGCAGAAACACACAAATTTTCAACGGATATTAGAAAAAAAAAAGGTTCAAAACTTCATCAGCCACTGGATTGGGTCGATTTGCCTTGAAGATATGAAATAAGAAAAATCCAGAACTTATTCTTTGTGATGATAATGCCAAAAAATCTCAAGTTGGCTCATCTGTCTTTCTTTCTTTCCCTTATGTTGGTCATTAGAGGCTTCTTGACTTTTCTCTTCCCTATTTTGGATTTCTTTTTTTTTTTTTTTGCGTAATGCAGATTTACTCTTGTTTTACTAGTAAATAAATAAAGCAAAAATTCTAGTAGTTTTCTGATAGAAATTATCTTGTTGCGATCCTATGAATCAGTTCAATTAAAACCTTAGATTCATACTAGAGCCACGATGATTGAGTCTCAAGCTAACCAAAAGGCAAGGGTTCTTCGAATAAGAACCGCTTGATGATCATTTATTGAATCCGTGTAATAACTCGACAAAATCGAGAGAAAAAAAAGTTGTCTTTTGGGCAAACAAAATTGGAAGGAAGAAAATTTCTTTTTTTATTAAAAACTACTTGAATTTTTTTCAGTCTGGTTGCGAGGTCTGAATAGTGAGTATGAATCATAGTTCCATTTTTTTTCTTGATCCACTCTATCTATTTCGTGTTCCAGATACTAGAATAAAAAATATCCGACGAATTAGAATCATCTTGATAGAGATAACAGGCCCTTTCTATGTATTATCAATAGGATCCATTCTAACAAGTCACACACTCATATTCCAGAGATACCAAAACAAAAAAATTCCACGGTCGAACTACCAGAATGTCTAGAAATGTATAGCTTAAAGTAGAAAGGCTTTTTTGGATGGAAAAACAATGACTTCGTAGTTTTAGTTAGTAGAAACCTAATTCATTAAAATTCCGTCCAGTAAAACAGAAGAATTATAAATTTCTAAAATGATAGATAGGAATATCGCGAATAAAGCCATTGCGACCCCCATAAAAGGAGTAGTCCCCCAACCCGGAGCTACTTTCCCATATTCCGAATTCAAGGGTTTCAATAAACTACCTACGCGAGTTCGTCTTGGCCCAGGTCTAGAACTATCTTCAACGGTTTGTGTAGCCATAAATTCTATTTAATCATTGGTGTTGACTTTGTATACTATTCCGTTGTAGTTGTAAATACAAGATCTTTTCGTAGATCCATTGTAATCTTGAAATTCTATAAAAATGGAAACAGCAACTTTAGTCGCCATCTCCATATCTGGTTTACTTGTAAGCTTTACTGGGTATGCCTTATATACCGCGTTTGGGCAACCCTCTCAACAATTAAGAGATCCATTCGAAGAACACGGGGACTAATTGAAGTAAGAAGTCTCCCCATCTGGGAGACTTCTTACTTCAATGAAATTATTTCATTTTTTTAGTCGGAACCTTAGGTGGTTCTCGGAAGAAGATAGCGAAAAAAATTATCCCTAAAGTCGAAACTAAAAGGAACGTATAAACCAATGCTTCCATAGATTCGATCGTGGTTTATTTACAATTATAACTTCCACACCTATTCATTTGTCATTTGGGATCTTTTCCCATATAAAGATAAAGAAAGAAAAAGAGTCAAAGAAAGGATGGGAGATGTTTCCCATGTCAAATCAAAAAAGAGAGATGAAAGATACCATAGCAATGTGGTATCAGACTGCTTGTCTCCTTGTAGTTGGATCTCCAACTTTTTGGAATGTTCCAAATTCCACTTGAGCATCCAAGTCTGGATCAATACCAGCAAAAACATCTCGGAACAAGGTTCTAGCGCCATGCCAAATGTGTCCGAAAAAGAAGAGCAAAGCAAAGGTAGCATGACCAAAAGTGAACCAACCCCTTGGACTGCTGCGAAAAACACCATCCGATTTCAAAGTAGCCCGATCTAATTCAAAAATTTCCCCTAATTGGGAACGCCTCGCATATTTTTTTACAGTAGCAGGATCAGAATAACTTACTCCATTAAGTTCGCCACCATAGAACTCCACCGTTACACCTACTTGTTCAACACTATATTTGGATTCTGCTCTTCTAAAAGGAACGTCCGCTCTCACAATTCCCTCTTCATCTACCAAAACAACCGGAAATGTTTCAAAAAAAGTAGGCATACGGCGTACAAAAAGCTCGCGTCCTTCTTTATCTCTAAAGACGGGATGTCCTAACCATCCAACAGCTATTCCATCCCCGTTGTCCATTGAGCCTGCTCTGAATAATCCCCCCTTTGCCGGATTATTACCAATATAATCATAAAAGGCTAATTTTTCGGGAATTTTAGACCAAGCTTCTGATAAACTAAGATTTTCGGCTAACCCATCGCTAACTCTTCGATATATTTCTTGCTGAAAGTATCCCTGATCCCACTGATAACGAGTAGGCCCAAATAATTCGATTGGGGTAGTTGCTGACCCATACCACATAGTTCCGGCAACTACGAAAGCTGCAAAAAAAACAGCAGCGATACTACTGGAAAGTACAGTTTCAATATTGCCCATACGTAATCCTTTGTATAGACGTTGAGGCGGACGGACACTAAGATGGAATAGGCCCGCTAATATGCCCAATGTACCCGCAGCAATATGATGAGAAGCTATTCCCCCCGGAACAAAAGGATCAAAACCTTCTACACCCCACGCTGGATTTACAGCTTGTACTTTTCCAGTTAGTCCATAAGGATCGGATACCCATATCCCAGGACCATACAAACCCGTTACATGAAATGCGCCAAAGCCAAAGCAAGCCACCCCTGCAAGAAATAAATGAATTCCAAAGATCTTGGGCAAATCCAAAGAGGGTTTTCCTGTCCGCTCATCACAGAATATTTCTAGGTCCCAATATACCCAATGCCAGATAGCTGCCAAGAAACACAAGCCAGAAAACACAATATGCGCACCTGCCACACCTTCATAACTCCAAATACCCGGATTCGTTACAGTTCCTCCTGAAATACTCCAACCACCCCACGAATTGGTTATTCCTAAACGAGTCATGAAGGGAATTACGAACATACCTTGTCTCCACATTGGATCCAGAACAGGATCAGAGGGATCAAAAACCGCTAATTCATATAAAGCCATCGAGCCGGCCCAACCAGAAACTAAAGCTGTGTGCATTATATGCACCGAAAGCAATCGACCCGGATCATTCAATACAACAGTATGAACACGATACCAAGGCAAACCCATGGAAATACCCCTTTAGCAAAGAAAAATAGACACGATGTCCCTTTATTTTATCGCATTGGAAAAGACTATCTATATCCTATGTACCTAACCCCTCTAGGGGATTCTGTGTCAGAAAGCGTGAATATTTATTTCATTCCATTAAAAATAAGAAGCCAATTCTGTTCGTAAGAAGAAAGAGAAGCAGATCTATTCTATACTCGATAAGTGCCAATATGCAATGGGTAGCTTGGCCTATTTGGAAAAAACGAAGAATAGATCCCTATCCCTCTTTGTTTATCATTCCAATCACCGATTCCTTTTTCTTTATTCAATCTGTCTTACCTTCCTTATATGTATTATTTCAATCTACGTATTAATAGAATCTATAGTATTCATATAGAATAAGAAAAAAAAAATGAAGACAATAAACTGCGGATTCTTTCTTTCTCTTCCATTCTTACGTTTCCATATTAAAGTGTAGTTTTCTTACTTAAATTTAATAATATTAATCTAATATGCCCATTGGTGTTCCAAAAGTACCTTACCGGATTCCCGGAGATGAAGAAGCGACTTGGGTTGACTTATACAATGTTATGTATCGAGAAAGGACACTTTTTTTAGGTCAAGAGATTCGTTGCGAGGTCACGAATCATATTACAGGTCTCATGGTATATCTCAGTATAGAAGATGGAATTAGCGATATTTTTTTGTTTATAAACTCCCCAGGCGGGTGGCTAATCTCAGGAATGGCGATTTTTGATACGATGCAAACGGTGACACCAGATATATATACAATATGCCTCGGAATGGCTGCGTCCATGGCATCCTTCATTCTGCTTGGAGGCGAACCCACCAAGCGTATAGCATTCCCTCACGCGAGGATTATGCTTCACCAACCTGCTAGTGCTTATTATCGGGCAAGGACACCAGAATTTTTACTAGAAGTGGAAGAGTTACACAAAGTTCGCGAAATGATCACAAGGGTTTATGCCCTAAGAACAGGCAAGCCTTTTTGGGTTGTATCCGAAGACATGGAAAGGGATGTTTTTATGTCAGCAGACGAAGCCAAAGCTTATGGACTTGTCGATATTGTAGGGGATGAAATGATTGACGAGCACTGCGATACTGATCCAGTGTGGTTTCCAGAAATGTTTAAGGATTGGTAGTGGCCGGATTTCTTGTAAATTTATTTCAAACCTAAATTCAGGTTTTCTGCGATTTAATAGAAAATAGAAATACTTCATGATGATCAATCATCAGGTTAAGATCGATCTAAACCAATCCTTTTTTTTTTTCTATATACATACGACATGCCAACGGTTAAACAACTTATTAGAAACGCAAGACAGCCAATACGAAATGCTAGAAAATCGCCCGCGCTTAAGGGATGTCCTCAGCGTCGAGGAACATGTGCTAGGGTGTATGTGCGACTCGTTCAGATCATGAGTTCAAACAAATAAGACAATTTTTGAAGTATCCATGATCGGTACCAATGAATAGGATAGAGCTTCTCTATCCTAGATTTCTATGGTATATGGAATTTCTGGTTTCCTTTGGTGCAAATCCAATCATCTAAATTGGAAATTAAGAAGCAATTCCCCCATTGGTAGAAAATGGTTATCCATTAAGCGGAGGAAATAGTAATAAAAAGAAAAAGGCTTATGCTCCTTTATCTTAAAAGAACGGACTAACAGGGTCAGCTACTTAGCCAACTTTCATAATTAAATGCCGTCACTGTATGGATAACTCTTATTGTGAAAAGAGCTATTTACTCTATAATGGATAGGTAGAGCCAAAGAATGTGAACTATACAAGTTCACAATACCTTTTGATGAAATGAAAGAAAGGGCTCCGGTGTATAGAGAGGGCCTCACCGTTTAAAAGGGAACCATAGAAACGATGGAACCCACTATTTTTTTGAGTATCGTTAGAATTTGTTATTTCTATGCGAAATAACTGAAGAGAATAGAATAAAAAATCGTGGTTGGGAAGGTTACAGTAGCAAAAGCCATTGGAATTAATATTTTATATATCGGAATAATTCGTTTTGTTATTAATGGGAAAAAGGATGGCTAAAAGAAGAGAAATCATTAGTTATTCATTAAGGTTAATTTGATTCAATGACCAGAGTTCCGCGAGGATATATAGCTCGGAGACGACGAACAAAAATGCGTTCATTTGCCTCAAACTTTAGAGGGGCTCATTTAAGACTTAATCGAATGATTACTCAACAAGTAAGAAGAGCTTTTGTTTCCTCTCATCGAGATAGAGGCAGGCAAAAGAGGGATTTTCGTCGTTTGTGGATCACTCGGATAAACGCAGCAACGCGGATATATAAAGTATTCGATAGTTATAGTAAATTAATACACAATCTGTACAAGAAGGAATTGATTCTTAATCGTAAAATGCTTGCACAAGTAGCTGTATCAAATCCAAATAATCTTTACACGATTTCCAATAAAATAAAGATCCTCAATTAAATGGATAAAAAAGTAATATACAGGAATAATTAAAACCGAATTCCCGGAGAGGGAACTCCGGGAAGATACAATAAATTAAGATTAAGTGGTAGGAATCAACGAGCATGTTGCAATAAATAAAAAAACTATTTATTCTTCCCCATTTTTCTTTCTTATAACAAACACAAGAATCAAAACTGGATTACTTTCTTTATATAGGTCTGGCCCTTTCGAATAAAACATCAACAATCGGAACTTAAGTTCCGATTGTTGTTTCTTAAATTCTGGTTGGAGTTTCTTAAGTTTCGATTGGAATTGAACTTTTGCGTTAATTGAGGAATATGTCTATTCTTTCTGGGTCTAGGACCAGTAATTATTGAAATTGACTGGGCTTGAAATTGCTTCTCATTCTCATAGTTACGAAATGGTAAGAAAGATAAAATACGAGCCTGTTTTATAGCAAGAGTAATTAATCGTTGTTGTTTCAAGGTTAATCTATTTATTCGTCTCGATAATATTTTTCCTTGTTCACTAATAAATCGATTAATTAAACTCATGTTTCTATAATCAATTCGATCCCCCGGGCCAATCCGAGGACGCCTACGAAAAGGTTGTTTGGATTTACGAAAAGTTTGCTTGGATTTACGAAAAGTTTGCTTGGATTTATGAAAAGTTTGCTTAGATTTATGAAAAGTTTGCTTAGATTTATGAAAAGGTTGTTTAGATGTATACATGATTTATTCTTTATTTTAAAATTTGAAAAAAAAAAAAATGGATTTCTTTATTTTATTAATTTTGGATCCAGAAGAAGTAGTCTTTCTTTGGTCCATATATTATTTGATTCATATTATTATTTGATTCATATATAGTATATGAATACCCTCTATACATATGAAATAATATCTACCTGAAATCAAATGAATTGATTTGTATTTTGTATTCTATCTATGTTCTATATATTAAATCTGTTCTTTAGAAAGATCGAACACACGATGCTCCTATTTTTTTATTTCGTCATGAGTCGTATGCTTGCGACAATAACGACAAAATTTTTTTAATTCTAATTGTCCGGGTGTATTGTGGCGATTCTTTTGAGTACTATATCTAGAAATCCCCGTCGATTCCTCATTGGCACCTTTTCGAACACAACTGATACATTCCAAAATAACTCTGATTCTAACACCTTTCCCCTTGGCCATGAACCTCCTTTCTTTTTTGGATTGACTTAACTTAATTCTTCTACTTATTCTGTTATTCTTCTATTTTGAATCCCAAGAAGAAGAATAAAATCCATTCGAATAAAAAATTTTTAAAATTCTTAAATTAAGTAATAAAAAATAGAGAAATAATTAAAGAATACAATCCTTGTCGAATTAGCAAGGATTTTGCTTCGAAATCCTTTCATTTAAGTAGCCAGCCCAGCCTCTTTCTATGCTCTGATTTCTGAGGCCTGACTTAGCTTGGATACCGCTTTTGATTGAATTTCTGTTTTCCAAAATGGGATTTGCCGAATTTTTCATGACTCTGAGGTTCAACCCAATCCATCTTTTCTTTCTTTTTCCTTCCTATACTAAAAAAAAAAGGATTGAAAAAGGGAAAATTTGCGTCATGTCACGAAGAATTCCTCGCATAGCAATAACTAGAATTAAAAAAAAGGGAATGACAAAGCATCTGGGAATAAACGATTAATTTCTATCAATAAACCTGCTAAAGCCCCAAACCATAGAGTACTTAGCACGGGCGCTACAGAGAGATATGTTTTTATATCCCGCATTGAAAATCCTCCTTCCTTATTGGAATACATATATGATCAGATACTCTTGCCCAAGATCATTTGTATTTCTTTTGTTTAGGCGAAATTCCTAACTAAAAAAACAAAATCAATATTCTATATATAGAATGAACGAATGAACGGTATAGACGAGATTTTCCTACCCCTAAAAAAGAAAAAGATGACCCCTTCTTCCTATACATTACCAAGGAATAGTAATCTTTCTTTTATAGGTGAAATTAGATAGGATTTTAGATGTATACCATTCCTTGATTATATGAGACCAAAAAGAAGAAATGACAAGAAGGTTCTATATAGATAGAGAAAGAGAAGAAAATTACGATGTGGAAAACAAGACAGGAATTGTGTACAATGCCATTATACAACAATTTGGAAAAGGGATGTAGCGCAGCTTGGTAGCGCGTTTGTTTTGGGTACAAAATGTCACAGGTTCAAATCCTGTCATCCCTACCTATTACTTCTTTCTTCTTTATGGGCAGTAGCGAGGAGATCAATTAAAGTGGGTATAACTTGAATTTGTGGATACTATACGTACGTGAGACACGTTAGGAGTAGAAAAGGGTTTTCTTTTTGAATGAAAGCGCTCTTAGTTCAGTTCGGTAGAACGCGGGTCTCCAAAACCCGATGTCGTAGGTTCAAATCCTACAGAGCGTGATTCCATCTATCTTATGTCGAAGCAGAGTAAAATAACTTAACAAAACAAAGTTGAATTGCAACTCCAATTTGACCTCCTCTCTGGTCTGGAGGAGGTCAATCAAAAAAGAAATATTACTCAATCAAAGATCCAACTGATCCCCACGTCTGTATTGCAAATACGCAGTCACGAATAATCCCGCTAAAGTAATAGGAATTAGGCCTAAGACGATTCCAAATAGAAAAACTTCAATCATTTCGATTTGTTCGAGGGGATAAAAAAAAAGAGGTACGATCTATCCCTAAATAGTAGTCTAAATTATCCACGAATCTCAATGACCAAGAAAAGAATTGATAATTAGTGTGGAAAAGAGTCGTAGAATACCAGGAATCCAAAAGAAAGATTTTTATTTTCTGACTTATTCATTCAATTCATTTCAAATAAGACGTATCTTGTTCAAGCCAATAAATAGAGCTGGGGTTATAGTTAAAGCAGCCAGTAGAAAACCGAAATAACTAGTTATAGTAAGCATGAAAGGGTTAAATTCCATTTATTTTTTTACTACACTACATATGTTGGTAAAGCACTTACCTAAGTTATGGAAAATTCATAATTCATCGGTTATTTTAGATAATACTAAAAAACAAGATAGAGTGAGATACAGAAGTGTAAAAGAAAATCGATTCATCAGATGGGACATGAGTCTCTAATTCCGAATCAAGAGATTTGTTGTGGAATCTGTCAGTTCTTTAAAGTAATAATATTAAGAACTAGATCATCTAACCCCATTGAAAAATTAAATTGGATTTTCGGGAGAATTTTGGAATATAAGATAAATAAAGAATTGAAACAGTCGAATATTCCCCTATTCCTTCTTATTTTAACTGATTGTATTCCATATGGAATAAGAGGAGAAGAAAAGCATTCCACGACCCCCCGAGCAAGGGGCCCCTTAAAAAAAGGAAAGCTCTTCCTTGAATTTACTTTATTTTTATTCCTTTTTCGAACCCCAACCAAAGTTGATTCGAAGACGAGTCACTTCAATTATCCTTTTAAGTTCTATCTTCTGTCTTTCCCTATTTCATCTCGTAAAGTTCCACGCTTGCAGTTTAGTCAAGAAAGTTAGACCTAATCCAACAAACAAGGCAAGGATTGATTACGAATCTTGATTCTTCAAAGAATGTTTTCTTTCTCTCATAACAGATTATCCACTATTCGATTTTCTATTTATTAGATATTATATTATGCTAACCAATTAAATTCCTTAAAGGGAAAGGTTGGATTCGAAGAAAACTTTTAACTAAAAAGGGATAGATTTCGCATATACTTGTCCTTATATTGTGTCAGTATGAGAATATCTTTCCTAAATTATTTATCCAAACCTATTGATCATTAACTTGGATTTTCCCAAGATCTTGGCCGCTATTCCGAATTATTCTACTAATCCGAAGCCAATGAAAATAAGCAGGACCCCAAAAAATTGGGGGTTTTCTATTGATGCCTTGAATAACATAT